GTTCTTTTTACGTACTTGATATCGATAAATCTGCGAATCTAGAAATTCATTTCGGCCAATTGAACCTTCTCGAACTGTTTCTTTTTAAGAACCAAAAAGATTTGTGCCAAAATAACAGATGCCAAGAAGAACAAAAGTCCTTGGACACGTAATGGATCTTGAAGTACTATTTCTGCATCTCCCTGACCAAATCCGCCTACATTAGGATTACTCGTTAATGGTTGATCAAATTTGATAGATTCGCCCTCGGAAACAAGAAGTTCTGGTCCGGGAGGGATAATATCAACCACTTGACGTCCCTCTGACGCATCCGTTATGGTTATCTCATACCCCCCTTTTTCTTTTCGTATGATTTTGCTTACTATACCTGCTGCTGTAGCATTATAAACTGTATTGTTACTCTTGTTGCCGTCGGGATAAATCTGACCCCTTCCCCTGTTCCCGCCTACGTATATAGGATATTTTAAGAAGTGAACATCCTTCTTAGTAGCAGGGTCCGGGGAAAGAATAGGGAAGGTTATTTCACTATATTTTTTACCAGGGACAGGGCCTACCACAAGAATATTTGTTTTATTGGGGCGATAGCTCTGAAAAGACAAATTGCCAATCTTTTCTTTCATCTCAGGAGAAATACGATCGGGAGGGGCTAATTCAAACCCCTCCGGTAAAATAAGAACAGCCCCGACGTTCAACCCCCCTTTTTTACCATTAGCAAGAACCTGTTTCAGTTGCATATCATAAGGAATTCGAACAACTGCTTCAAATACAGTATCAGGAAGTACCGCTTGTGGAACCTCAATTTCCACGGGCTTATTAGCTAAATGGCAATTGGCACATACAATACGCCCAGTCGCTTCTCGTGGATTTTCATAACCCTGCTGTGCAAAAATGGGATATGCACTTGAAATGGACGTCCGAGTTAAGATATATATCATGAGCGATACGGAAATAGATCGAGTAATCTGTTTCTTTAGCCAAGAAAAAGCATTTCTAGTTTGCATGGTCCAATCATTGATCGCGAAAATTTCTACAATAAATTGGGTAGGTCGCTAGTATAGTTCCCTAGCCACGATTCTGCTATTTGCTGGAATAATCTAGGATGAATCTTCCCGATGGTTAGAAATAGGAAGAGTAAATATGATTTTCAATACTTTGCTTATGTACAACTACAAAGTACCAAGCATTCTAATTGGATTAGATTAATATCAATGGATCCTTTATCATTCAGTTATTGAATCATAAATCAGTAAAATTGACGGAGACAGACTAGTTAAATAACGGAAAAGCCAATATTTAAAACATGTATCAAAAATTACTGGAAGGATGCAAACAAGAATAGTTATAGTTTGCTCATTCGCAACAACTCCAACCTCGTTATAGATAGAGCGTATAGCGAATTCCCAACCTGGGGGTGAATGATATCCGAGAAAAAACTCAGTTACTAGAAGAAGACACAAAGCTTTTGCTGTGTCACTTAAGTTATATAGGAATTCCTGAGCCCAAGAGTTAAGAATAACAAGTTTTTCCTTACCCAAAATTGAATACCCGCTTAGAATACCAAACCAGATGATATTTGTTGAGAAGTGCAAAATCGTATCCATACGATTCTCATTTTGTATCGTGATTAATTGGATCGTTTCTTTATGGATTCCTATCCCAAACTCTTCGAGATGTGTTTCCGAGTATTCCTTGATCATTTCGTCCAAGAAGAGGAGTTCCTCTAATTCTCTGAATTTTTCTAGAAGACTCTTTTCTTGAATATTATTCAAGACAATTTGGGATTGCCCAGTATTCCACCAATTAGTAACCCAAGATTCCAGACATTTATTAACTGAGAAAGAAATCCACCAGGGCAAAAATACTATAGATGCAAGATAGAAAAGAGGAGTGAATGCTTTCTTTTTTGCCATTTTTTCGTCTGTAAATTGTTAATCAACCCATTCGTACACTCTATGCGATCGAATACTTCTTACACACATGAGTTTTATACAAGGTATCGAACTTATGAATCTATTTTCTTTGTGATTTTGTGGTTAGTCTTTGAATCTAGAAAGAATACAGAAATAGGCTAAGAATTCACTTCGAATGAAGAAATTTAGAATATTGTTTCCTGATATCTCAATTGGTCAAATTAAAAATAAAGTGTATCCTTTCGATGAATGATCGAAAGAACCACTTTAAGTAATGAATATTATTCAGATTTTGAGACGAAAGAACTCCTTTGCTATCAAAATATCCAATATTTCGAAAAAATTTCACTGATTACCCATAGTCAGGAATAGAATAATTGAGGGAAAGATATTAGGATGATCAAAAAAAAAATGACTGGCAAAGGATAAATTGGCTAGTTCTCAGTATTTAATTAAGAAATCCAATTGTTGGTCATTAAAGAATACAAAAGAAAGAATTTCAAATTTACAAGATACGATCTATCTGGATCTAAAGTGTCAATTCCAACAAATATTGAACTAAAAAAAATTCTTGCTTTCGAAATGGTTTGCCGTCTGAGATGAATCTATTATTTCGATTTGTTATTTGTTATTGAATTGCGTGCGCATAAAGACCATAAAACGCATAAAGACCATAAAAAGAGTTTCGTTTTATGGTTCTTTCATATACGTTTTCTTTAATTGAATGAACGTTCTGATTCTCAATTTATCAAAATACTTCAATTGGTACACGCAAGAAATAGGCTAATTCAGCAGCCTTTTGTTCAATTTCTCGTGGAGTCAAATTCTCATCAGTACGGGTCAAGGGAATGGACCCCTGGCCTCGGATGTCCATATAAAGAACACGACGAGCATAAATACCCTCTTTAACTTCTATTCTAACGGACTGAATATCTTTTATAAGGAATCGGAGGAATATGCGACGATTTTTTCCCGGAAATCCCCAACGAAAAATACAGACTATTCCTTCCTTTCTATCGAATCGATCATAACCACTACCTACATTCCAGGAAATTGTGCACCACAAATAAGAGCTAATAAAGAGACCCGCAATTCCGTAGAAAGACATCACGATTCCTTGTGGAAAAAAAATGATTTGCTGAGGCGGAAAAAAAGATAGCAAATTTCTACCAAGATAACTGGAAGTTCCAACTAATAAGAAGCCTAATGAACCTAAAAAAAGGATCAAGGCCCAGCAGAAATTACTTATTTTTCGAGACCCCGTTATAAGTTCTATCCATATATCGTCTGATCGCCAAGTCATACTTTACTCGATTGCATTTTATTGGAATTGAGATAATACCCCAGAGAAATTTGACTTTACTTTTTTGTTTCCGAAGTAACTCTCATCAACTAGCACTAGTTTGAGGTGAACTAGCACTAGTTTGATGTCAACCTTTAGGAGTAATTCATCAAATTGGTTAAATCTAAAATAATAACATACTCTTTATTTAATACGATCCCACTATACATATCGATATACATATAGATTCACCGACTACATTTCAGCCATCCAGAGATCCTGATCTATTTGAAAATTGCTAGAATTGATATATCCATATATCATGTTTCTGCGGGCATAAGAGTTTTTTCCTTTATGTTCGGTGGAAATCACATGTTATACTATATTCCAATAAATAGATATCCGTGTTATGATACAAGTCCACGTTTTCAAAAAAAAAATGGATGAGATTGGGTCCCAGCGGATCTAAACAATCTTGTTTTTTTGAACATGAAGAAATAAAGAAGCCATTGCAATTGCCGGAAAGACCAGGCCTACTAACGGCACAAAAATAGATGGAAGGTTCAAATTTGTCATAGAAGGGGTACCTCGATTTACTATTTGTATCTGTTATTATGTTATTATATAAATAAAGATATCTTGTAATAATTATAATTAAATTAAGAATTTGAATTCTAATTAGATAATATTTATTATTAATAGAATTTGAAGAATTTGAAATTCTTAGTATAGATCGAAGTATCGATATATCTAAATCTAACTGAGTACGTATAATAAGAATAAGTGCAAAGAATGTAGAACTGTAGAACTAAATAAATGGACTTATTCATCTCCTCCATGAGAAAGATATGTATGATAATGATAATAAACTTTATTATTTTTCTTCATTTCTTTGTCTTTTGTTCTTGTCTTCTAATTTTCTAAAAATAGATAAAGAGTTTTTTACCGATTATCGAAGGATTCGTTCGAATCCGACCCAACATGGATTTTTAGCTAAAATGGTTTTTCGGTAGATAGAGAAAGATACAAAACTCTATTATCTATATTGAAATTTCAAATTATATACCTAAGACAAGACCAAATTCGTTTTATTTTACTAATTTCACGAAAGGAAGAACTCACTCTTGGTGATAAAGGTTTCTTGATTCGTAATCAGGAATATAGGTCAAAAAAAGAGTTATCCTCAACTTTCGTTTTGATTCTTTCTACAATTCGATCTTCTATCACCAAAGAAAAGGCCATTATTATCTTATTTACTTTGATTCCGATAAACTAACTACTTTTTGCTACAAACACAAAAAAAATAATTGAACTTAGTGCTCTACTTGATTTTGCTTGACTTTTGATTCAAAGGAAAAAAGGCGTGGAGCTTAAATAACTCACTCAGAACGCTTTTTAAAAGATTACGTGGTACAATTAGGTCGAATAAACCCTTCTGGAATAAGTATTCAGCTGCTTGTGAACCTTCGGGTACTGTTTTATTCAATGTTTGTTCAATTACTCTTTTACCTGCAAATGCAATGTAGGCGTTGGGTTCGGCAATAATGATATCCCCCAACATACCAAAACTAGCTGTCACTCCACCAGTTGTCGGAGATGTAAGGATTGATACATAAAATAATTTTTTATTTAATTGATAATCATATAAAGCAGACGATATTTTAGCCATTTGCATCAAGCTCAAACTTCCTTCCTGCATGCGCGCCCCCCCAGAAGCACACACTATAATAAGAGGTAAATTTTGATTGGCAGCGTGTTCAATCAAACGGGTGATTTTCTCTCCGACTACGGATCCCATACTACCCCCC